GTCCTAATACGTTACAAAATTTCATTTTATCCAACGATCCAATCAGAAGACTAATTGGAACTAATGTATCAATCTTCTTCATAGCATTATCCATTAGAAACGAATTTTCTAGCATTTGACTCCGTACTACTGAAAGATTTATTTGCATACTTGAAAGATAGCCCAAAAAGCTGAAGGAATGTTTGCATAATTGGTTTATATACATCCTTCCTGGTTGAGACCACACATAAAAATGACATTGCCATAAAAGGACAAGGTAATATTTCCATTTATTCATGAAAAGAGGCGTATCCTTTGAAGCCAGAATTGATTTTCCTTGATATCTAACATAATGCATGAAGAGATCCTCGAGGAACCATAAGCTAGTCGGAGAATCATTAGCAAAGACTTCTTCTACGGGATGTTTTATTTTTCCATAGAAATATATTCGCTCAAAAAAACCCCCAGAAGATGTTAATCGTAAATGAGAAGATTGGTTACGTAGAAAGAGTAAGATGGATTCGTATTCGCAAACATGAGAATTATATAGGAACAAGAATAATCTTGGATTACTTTTTGAAAAAATAGAAATATATTTATTTGGAATAATAAGAGTATTCCAATTATAATAGTCGTGAAGAAAAAACCGTAATAAATGCAAAGAGGAGGCATCTTTTACCCAGTAGCGAAGGGTTTGAACTAAGATTTCCAGATGAATCGGGTAGGGTATTAATACATCTGATACATAATTTAACTGTGAGAATTTGTCCTCTAAAAAAGGAAATATTGAATGAATTGATCGTAAATTATAATATTTTACGATTTCTGTCCCCTTTAAGGAAGATACTAATCGTAGGGAAAATGGAATTTCCACAATGACTGCAAATCCCTCTGATATCATTTGAGAATACAAATTCTTATTGTACCCAAAAAGTTGATTTTGGTTCGAATCGTTAGCGGAAATAATAAAATGATTCTGTTGATACATTCGAGAAATTAAACGTTTTACAATTAGTAAACTAGATTTATTGTCATAACCTACATTTTCCAACAAATTCGATCTATTTAAACCAAGATCATGAGCAAATACATAAATATACTCCCGAAAGATAAGTGGGTATAGGAGGTCATGTTTCCAAGATCTATCTAGTTCTAAATATCCTTGAAATTCCGCCATTTAAGATTAGATTTGAACCGAAAATAGGATGGGCTTTATTGGGTTATCAAATGATACATAGTACGATACAGTTAAAACAAGGTATGATATTAAGAAAAAAGATCGATACCTCGAAAAAGGTAAGACTCATCAACGGACTCTCTATCCTCTCTTTTTGCACCTAATTGGTTTAGGTTCATTCTAGGATAAAAAAATGTTTAGAAATCCTTTATTTTTGCAATCCAATCGCTCTTTTGATTTTGAAAAAAAAAATCTCTTTATCAATATACTGCCTTCTTCTACACATTTATCTCCACCACATAATGGAAATGGAGATAGCTAATAGTTAGGATTCATAAAACATTGATTGATAATACACTCATGGGAAAAGCCTTTCCCGCGTCAAGCACTAATCTATTTTTAACGTTTAATTAGATCGGGTAATTATTCAAAAATTAAGAACAGGAGCTCGTTACTTTTTGTTTCCCTATAATTGGAACCTATCGTATAGTAAGGCTCTATCCATTTATTTACTCGACACAACTTTAAATTTAGTTTTTATTTCTTTGCTTTTTAAATGGATTTTGTTCTGCGCCAAGAATTCAAACAATTTACACAAGGTTTTGGACCTATACGGTAAGAATGAAATATTTTTAGAATTCTCTATTGATACGACATGCTGCTTTTTCCATTCATTCCTTTCAGGATCAGTCGCGGTCTTACAAACTCTACCGATGGTATAGACGAATCCGTTGCTTCATACAAATGTGTAAAAGATGCTAGCCGCACTTAAAAGCCGAGTACTCTACCGTTGAGTTAGCAACCCGAACTAAAATAAAATAATTAGAATGTATAGATACAATCGGAATCCCAATAAATAAAGAGGTTGAATAGTACGGCTAAATCAAAACATTTAAATTTTAAAAAGGCAAAACAAAAATCTAAAAATTCATAATCAATTATGAACATAAGAAAAATGAACAGATCCGACGAAAATAAAAATATTTGTAGACCAACTCTTGTCTCTTATGTTATCCATTATTCTACTTTAATATCTTATTATACTTTAAATAGAATTATAATATTCTATTTTAATTATTTATTATTTTAATAAAAAAAAAAAAAAAAAGACTTCTTGTATCACACCAAATCAAATGAACCCTTTATTTGAATGAAATAAAATCAAATCTATGGGGCGGAGATAAATAGATTCATTTATTCATGATCGGATTATATTTATTTGATACACTGTTGTCAATATAAATGTTGAGAAAAGAATACAATGGAGAAATAGAAAAAAAGATTCTAAATTGAAATTATTATTTCAATTTTCATTTAATTAAATTTTTCAATTTATTAAAAAATGAAAAAAAAAACTAAGAATTTATGTTGGATTGGCACTACATATATAATCGACATATATACAAAAAAGTGTAGACGTATGAATAAATTAAAAAAGAAGTCTAAAAATCCCGGGTTTATTGAATTAATATCAATCAATATAAGTATCAATATTAAGTAAAAGTAAAAAAAGCAAGCTTAACCTTTTTTTTTTGTTCATCGAATTCCAATGAAAAATGAAAAACACCCATTGACATGACAATAATATCAAAAATTTAAGACTGTTTATTCTCTCGATATTTTTCTATCTATTACATCAATAAAAAAAAATTTTATCGTTATAAAAGACGACATTCTATAGTAGCAAAAATATATTAAATATGATATAAATTGAAAAGGAGAAAAAATAGCAAAGAAAAGATTATACAAAACTCTATACAAATTATTCACACCTTACCTTCTTTAATTTATATATATATATTTCATTAATTGAATTTTGTTTGGTGATTAAGGCGAAGTTCCATAAAAACCCCCGCCTTCTTTGAAATATCATGAACAGTTCCTGTAGGCTGAGCGCCTTTTTCAAGGAAATATAGAATAACAGGAACGTTTAAATAGGTTTGATTCTTTATCGGATCATAAAAACCCACTTTCCGAAGAGCTCTTCCTTCTCTTCGGGATCGAACATCAATTGCAACAATTCGATAAATAGCTCATTGGGATAGATGTAGAGACCCCCCCGAGAAACGTATAAGAAGTTTTCTCCTCGTACGGCTCAAGAAAATTCAAGTTATATTTATGTATAGAATTATAATGTCAAATAGATCCATAAAACCATCAAATCAATTAGACCAAGAAGTCTCTTTCTTTATCATATGATTTAAATACTTGTTTTTGTTTCTTATTCTTTTTCTTTCCCCAACAAAAAAAAAATTCTTCGTATTTGGAATTTGCACTCTCATAACTCAAGTTGTATAACTCGCAAAGAAAACCTTTTAAACATTTCATTTATTGAGCGGTCTCTAATCCCTTTTTTATATGTATATGTCTCCTTTCGAATTTATTTTGATTCTTCATCTTAATCTAGTTCTAGTTGTTGAGACACTTGAAAACGGTATTTCCTTGTTCTAGGATCCTTTATCTTTGCCTTGAATCATTGGGTTTAGACATTACTTCGGTGATCTTTAATCGTTTCAAAATGGCAGCAACATACCATTTTTTGTGATTTCTTTCTATCAAAGAATCATACGAATGGTTGATTCCTGTATAATACACTTTTGATTTGAGCGAAAGGGTTTTACCAATTCCAAAAAATTTTACTTTTGAATTTGAAACTTGCTTGAATTGGATCCTTTAGATTTCTATATCAAAAATAGACTTACAAAGTTGTCTGAATTTATTAATTGATACTAACCCTAGATTCTTGCCTCCGAAAAACGAATCAATATGTTCTGCTCGAGCTCCATCATGTACGATATGATACGGTTTATATCACAACCCCCCCAAAAAAAAATGAGAGTTATAGTGAACAAACGATGTCGAGCCAAAAGCACTTTCATTCCTATATAATTCCTATATAATATAAAATGGTGGATGTAAGAATCCACAGCGGATCGTGTCCTTCAAGTCGCACGTTGCCTTCTACCACATCGTTTTAAACGAAGTTTTACCATAACATTCCTTTAGTTTGGAACCAGTATGTAATTAATTCCATTATGGAATTATGAATAGTCATTGGTTCGATCGATCCCTAGTAATCTATACTTTATCTTTTCCTTCTATATGAAATAGAGTTTCTGAAGAAGTCTAAGCAAAAATTCAATTTAACCCCAGAGACATATATACATATATTTCTAAATATTTATAAGTATTAAAATTTATTTCTAAATATTAAAATATATAAATCTATAATATTAGAAAATAAACTATAAACTAAATAATAGAAATTTAGAAATAAAAATAAAATTCAAATAAATAAGTTCTTTTTGAATCTGCATCTTCAAGTAACCTGCTAGTGATAGGATAAATTCACCAATTTCACACTTCTTCGAGTACTAAGAACTCCTAAGAAATCATCAATTTAATTGATTGAAATTTTTATCATTATTTGAATAAAATTTTATAGTAAGACCACATTGCATTTTATCATCATACGAGAGAGATAAATCCAGATTTGTATTAAACCATCAATGATTAAAAAAATAGATAAAAAAAAATACAATTTTTTTTTAATGAAATAGTGGATAAAGAATGATGTAAAGGAAGATTTAGGTTGTTATTTTTTTTCAATGAGTATGAAAAAAAAGAATTGAAATAAAAAACTATGGGATATCTGTATGTGTCAGATAGACTAAACTACTGTTACTGAAAGAAATTATAGCTATTCTATGTTCAATATTTAACATTTATAGATCACAAATAGATTCTATTACATCTGCGTGTTATTTGAACTCATTAAACTTGTGAAAAAGATATGATTCAGAGAAGATTCATTAAGAATAAGAATTCAATTTTTTCAATATTATACATATACAGAAGGTTGTTCAAAAAAGTAACCTTTATTCTGATATAATATATATCATATATATTCTATGATTTATATGGGTTAAGTATATGATACTATTATACTGTTTTGGATGTGTGGACGGATATGTTCTGGGACGGAAGGATTCGAACCTCCGAATAGCGGGACCAAAACCCGTTGCCTTACCACTTGGCCACGCCCCATTTATATTTGACACTAATAAACACTAATATTGTTATTGGTTGTTCGTCAACTTCAGTATAAATATCTATAAAAAAAATTAGATTATTGATAGAATTTTGATATGTGTAAATATAGAATTAAACTGATGAATTTATTGATCATTACATCTAATTCAATTAAAATATTGTATGAAAGTATGATTTATTCTATTCACTTTTGATTTGAGAGTTGAAGTTGAAGGAGTTTTGATTGGGCGAGTTCAAATCAAAGAAGTTTTTTTGGTCTATCTAATTTATTTTTATTCATTTTACCTTATATCAATAACTCAACTTATTAATAACTCAATCAAAATAAATACAATTATCCTCAAGAACAAAATGTTTTTTATGCTTAATATATTTAGTTTGATTTGTATCTGTCTTAATTCTGTCCTTTATTCAAGTAGTTTTTTCGTCGCCAAATTGCCCGAGGCCTACGCTTTTTTAAATCCAATCGTAGATGTTATGCCAGTAATACCTGTGCTATTTTTTCTCTTAGCTTTTGTTTGGCAAGCTGCTGTAAGTTTTCGATGAGATTTTTAATACTGTCCTAGACAAATTCATGATTTATTCGAAAAAAAAATTTACCAATTGATAAGATCAGATAAGTCTTACAGTATGTGAACCCTCGATTCAAATATTGAAATTAGGGTATAGCCATAATAAGTCGGGATCACCACGTTTCATTTCCTTATTCTGACCTTTTTCCATTGCAAGACCTCTTGGAGTCTTCCCCAATTTGGGGTATGAAAGAAAATTTTTGGTAATGAAAAAATACAACTTTATATTAAATTAAAAATGAATTTTTTTTTTTGAAAATTCTTTTCTAATCTCAAATCAAAAGAACTTTAGTTTATTTCTTAGTGTCAAAATAAAAATATAAAATAAACATAAACATAGTAGGGTATGCGGTATAAAATACAAATATACAAATGGAAAATCTATTCTCTTTTTTCCTAAAAAAATAATCTTGGAGATTGTGTAATGCTTACTCTAAAACTATTTGTTTACACGGTAGTGATATTCTTTGTCTCTCTATTCATCTTCGGATTCCTATCTAATGATCCAGGACGTAATCCTGGGCGTGAAGAATAAAAACTAAATTAAGATAAGGTTTTTTGTTCTTCTTACTCGATTTTGAAATGTTCTTAGTAGGATTTTATCTATTTCACATTTTTAACTATTAATTTGAACTATTAAATAAAATAACTTAAAAAAAAAAAAAAAATCGCGAAAAATTCAAAATTTGAAAGGAAATAAAAAGAAAAAGAAAGTTATCGACGAAAACGGAAAGAGAGGGATTCGAACCCTCGGTACGAAAAACTCGTACAACGGATTAGCAATCCGACGCTTTAGTCCACTCAGCCATCTCTCCCCCAATTGAAAAAGGATAATTATTATGTTACATAAGTCAAAATAAGGCTTGAAAAAAGTCTTTTTTTTTTTTTAGTTTATTTTTATTTTTATAAATAATATTTATAACTAAATAAAATAAAAAAAGCCCTCTTTGATTTTGTCCAAAGAAACCTTTTCTTTACACGGCTTGGCCTGGTCAGTACCTAGCTGAGCCGGGCCTCTTTTGTTCCAACGAAGCAAATTAAAATGATTTATTTAATTCGAAAACACAAATGCTTATTGTTGATATTGAAACAATCATAAGAAGTACTATCTCAATTCCTTTGATATAGAATCAAGATGTCAGTTCCTATCTAAATTTCTTAGCTTTATTTTTTATTTACTTTAATTTTATTATATTCCTTTTTTTTTCAGTAAAAAATAAGTAAAGTAAACGTAAAAAAAAAAAAAAATAAGATAAGAAAACAAGGGAACTATGAATTTTTGAACAATGCATTTTTATGTTACGGCTTAAATAGTTTTGTCAACCTGTATCCGTCAAAAAACTCCAGCAAAAGACTTGGTATTTACTTATTTAAATGAGTTCTCCTTTCCTAATCTCATTAAGTCCTCTCGTTAACGCTCTAATTTGCATGATTCTTTTTTGATCCTATCTTTTTTTTTTGATTACGACAAAATCTCTTGTTCGACAAAAAGTCGATTTATATACAATAATCCCATTGTAGCGGGTATAGTTTAGTGGTAAAAGTGTGATTCGTTCTATTAATCCCTTAATAGTTAAAGGGTCCCTCGGTTTGATTAATATCCCATTCCGATCAAAAACTTTATCTCGTAAAAAGGATTTAAGCCTTTACCTCTCAATGAAAAATTCGAGGAAGAATATACATTCTCGTGATTTGTATCCAAGAGTCAATTAGAAATTG